CGGCATGGCCAAGCGGTAAGGCAGGGGACTGCAAATCCTTTATCCCCAGTTCAAATCTGGGTGTCGCCTGATCAACAAAATACTTAGAATTTCTTATTCTACTGATAGAATAGAACTCGACAAATTCTTGCCCTGCCCTGCATAAGCAAAGGCAAAGGACGGGGCTTGTCGATACTTGATTTATAGAATACATAGTTCTATAAAAGACTGTAAGTTGTTTTCTCAAAATCTGGCTCTGTTTGGGTTCTGGGTAGCGGCCCAAACAGATATACCAATAGGGATGAGGTAAGGCTTACTTATTAATTCCAGAACTACGAAAGTAAGAGGTCAGAAATCTTGGTATCCAAAGGTTCCTAAAGGACATTCCATTTTTGCTCCTAGGATTGAAGAAAAGATTATACGAAAGACTATCAAGACTTCCTAATTATCTTACACTACCTACACTAACGTAGGGTCTACTGACTCTGTCTGGAATTAGATTGGATAGGCTGATGGGAAATCAATTTAGGAGCTGTGGAAAGGACTGAAGATACTTTGTATCCATACTTACGAGAGACTCCGAGTACTCAAACATTCAATCAGGATGGTTGGTCGGCTCTTATCTTATAGAATAACAGAGTCAAAGTAAAAAAAAAAAAAGATTTCTTTGGTCGTGTAAGGGGATTACAAAAAAAATGTATGTAATAATGGTAGTGATGTCTCCCCATTCTTTCACAGAAAGAAAGACAGTAAGGCTTAGATCAAATAGGAAATGTAGGTATCCAATAGATAGTTATCTATCTTGATGGTATATTTTTTTTTTTCATTTTTGCTTATGAAAGAAAGGTAACAAAACAAACAATAGGTCTTACTATTCCCACATGTTCCATTAGGAGCATTCCTTTGCAATTTGCAAGGAAAGGGTGTGTGTATCATATTTTTACTTAATACTTCCCAATTCTACCAGAAATCCCATAAAGAATCTGTTACGAGTGGATTCATTGAATTGGTTCATCAATAGCCTTAAGTCAGAATCCTATTTTGACTCTTCGCCATTGATTCTACTATGATTATTGATCAATAATGGAATAATTCCTTCATAGAAATAGGAGATATAATTCACATGGATATAGTAAGTCTCGCTTGGGCTGCTTTAATGGTAGTCTTTACATTTTCCCTTTCACTCGTAGTATGGGGAAGGAGTGGACTCTAGGTATATTAATAATTGATTGAGTAATCGATTGAGTAATCGAATTGTATCAATTGTTTAATTGATCGTTTTTCGAAGCTTTATTTTTAAAAAGCTTGTCTTTCTTTCAAAATTATACTGGAAAGACAATAATGAATAATAATCATTCGATCAAACAACGAATGATTACTATAGTTTAGTTGTATTTCAAAACTCAAATCTACGCATGATAGGAAATTTTTTCCAACCGAATTCCTCCTAAATATTCTGTTTGGATAAACCTGTTCTTACCAGAATTATGGATATTACAATGAGAAAAAACCAATCCCTAGTTTTTTCTTTATTTGTTTCTCTCTTTCTTTACTTTCACTGTTCTAAGAACAAATCGTTCTGCTATTAGATTACGACGATACTTACTTTATACTGGAAGTGACTAGTGGTTGTCCAAAGAGGTTCTACACATAATAAAATTTGATCTTTCTTCCGCTGAGTGATCCACCACATATCATACATTTAACATTTTAGACTCCTAGAGATTTTTTTATGCTTTTTTGACTCATCTCATGTCATGTTTAAGCATGAAAAATGGTCCGAGTCCCCTTTACTAATCTACTTCCTTTCAAAATCTGAAGAAGTTACCATAGAACTTCGTAAATGATCTGTTAATGGCTCAATCAATGACTTCTTGGAATGGGAAATCAAAAAAATTCCTTGGTTTTGTTTTCTTTTGCTATAGTATATTCCTATACTATTCTTCCTCTATTGATTCTTTTGATGGATACCGGAACCTATATATAAAATTATAAGAAACCTAGGAATTAGAAGAATTGGCCTTCGATTATTTTGGGTTGATCGAAATCGAGTGGATGTAGCGAAAAAAAAAATAGAATTAGACTGCTATTTCGATGTACTAGTCTACTATTTAGATTAGATGTACATCTAATACATCATATACATACATATTGTAAATTGATCTATATAAACCCTCCATTTAGATAAAGTCTATATCTGTATACAATACAACTTTATATGATCATTGTATACAATATTAGATAATATAAAATACTCTAAAATGTGGTAGAAAGGACTATATATAGTCCTTTCTACCACATTTTATGATTCCAACCAGATCATTTCATTTAAGACTTGGAATTTTCTTTTAATCCCTTTCTTTCATTTCTTCAATCATTGAAAAAAGGATTGATAAGAACTAATAATTCAGATTCAAATTAATCATTTTGACTGACTGTTTTTACGTAGATAATAAGTAAAAAAGCAGTAGGAACTAGAATGAACAGTGCAGTAGCAATAAATGCGAGAATATTGACTTCC